GGGTAAAAGAGTAATTGAACAAACATTGAATAAGACAGTACCCGGGGTTGCACAAGCGGCTGAATATTTATTCCATAAGGGCTTATTCGATCCAATCGTACCACGTAATCCTTTAAAAGGCGTTCTGCGTGAGTTATTTCAGCTCCATGCTTTCTTGCCTTTGAATCGAAAAATGAAATCAAAAATGAAATCAAGGAGAGCCCTATATCCTTAATTTGATTCTTAATTTCATATTTAATAAATTATTTCATTTAATTTCATTTAAAAAATGAAAAATTGGATTATTTGTTCTGTGGTAACCAAGTAGTTATTTAGTTTGTAGGAAGAAAAGTCAAAATTCCAAGAATCTATTTTTCTTTGGTAACATAGGATTAAATTGGAAAAAGAATCATGAGCCCTGATTCCTAATCAGGAAATCTCTATCAAACAAAATAAAAAGAGCGAATTCTATCTCTTTCTTCCGTGAAATTGGGCAAGGGGGTCCTACATCTTTCTATATCCCTCAAGAATGCCCAGTTTGACTAAGAATCCCTTTTGTCGGATCGTATTATAACGAATTTTTCGCGAAGGGAAAAACAAAAAAAAAAAAATGAAAAATAATAAAAAAAGAACATAATAAAAAAACGTGAATTATCATACATATATTGCATGTAGAAAGATGAATAAGCCTATTTATTTACTTCTTTTTTTTTTTATTTACATATTTACACTTTTGATTTACATTAATTATATTATATATACGTACTTAGTATATTCTAGTCTATTATATACTTTATAGACTTATAATATTTTCTTTTTCTTTCTTTAATATATATTAAAGAAAATATTAGTATATAGACTCTTATATTATAGATTCCTTATTATATCTTAGTATATATACATAATATACTCTTACATTATATAATATACCCTTTATTAGTGTATATACTCACTTAGGTATACTTAGTATAATAGTATAATTATATATGAATTATAAGATATCTTTATAACAGGTTAAAAGATTAATATAACAATAAATAACAGGTACAAATATTAAATCGAGGTACCCATTCTATGACAACTCTCAACAACCTACCCTCTATTTTTGTGCCTTTAGTGGGCTTAGTTTTTCCGGCAATTGCAATGGTTTCTTTATCTCTTCATGTTCAAAAAAACAAAATTTTTTAAATAAGATGGGCAAAATCTTATCTATTTTTTTTTCAAGACTTACGTGGATCATAGCACGGATATCTATTTAGTAGAATATGGTATAACGTGTGGCTTCTTCCGAGCATAAGCTCGTATGCATGTGTAAACATGATATATGAGTAACTGAATTAGAGCTATTTTCAAATGGATTGGTATCGGGATGAATTTCGTAAATGTAAAGTCAATATATGTATGTGGATATCTATAAGAAATCATATGAAAGGGATGTTCTTATTTTAGTTTAGATCTAGGCAATTCGATGAATTACTCTACTCCTAAAGGTTCACATCATAACAGTGCTGGTTGATGAGGGTTACTTCGGAAACAAAAAAAATGAAAGTCAATTTTTTTTGGTTATTCCCAAATTCCAATAAAATGCAACTAGATCTAGTATAGTATGAGTTGGCGATCAGACCGTATATGGATAGAACTTATAGCGGGGTCTCGAAAAACGAGTAATTTCTGCTGGGCCTTTATCCTTTTTTTAGGTTCATTAGGATTTTTATTGGTTGGAACTTCCAGTTATTTTGGTAGGACTTTTATATCTTTAGTTCCCTCTCAGCAAATCATTTTTTTTCCGCAAGGGATCGTGATGTCTTTCTACGGAATCGCAGGTCTTTTTATTAGTTCCTATTTGTGGTGCACAATTTCGTGGAATGTAGGTAGTGGTTATGATCGATTCGACATAAAAGAAGGAATAGTGTGTATTTTTCGTTGGGGATTTCCTGGAAAAAATCGTCGCATCTTCCTCCGATTCCTTATGAAAGACATTCAGTCCATCAGAATAGAAGTTAAAGAGGGTATTTATGCTCGTCGTGCCCTTTATATGGAAATCAGAGGCCAGGGGTCCATTCCCTTGACTCGTACTGATGAGAATTTGACTCTACGAGAAATTGAGCAAAAAGCTGCCGAATTGGCCTATTTCTTGCGTGTACCAATTGAAGTATTTTGAAACAAGAACTGAAGAATGCCCGCTTTTTTAGCTAGAGGGAAAAAACGAAAACTCAAGAATTCTCTTTTTTCGATAGCATAACTTAACTGAAGTTTCTTCAGAACGCTCATTCGAGCTAAACGCAAACGAACACGGAACAATCATAAAACGAAATTGTTTTTTTTTTTTCGAATTTGAAGTGGACTCTTTCTTATTGTATTTCGGTATTGTTTTTCTGTATTCTTTCGAAATTCATAACCACTTTACTGAATCACAAATAAAAAATAGGGAATAGATTCATGGGCTCTATAACTTTTAATGTAATAGATTTTAATGTAATAGAACCGATGTTTGATAGAAATAGAAACTAGAAAGAAATAGAAAATAGAAAGAAATAGTAGTATATAGTAGTATCGAGTCGACAAATGAGGTGAGTTCATTTAAAAATTCCCAGACGAAAAAATGGCAAAAAAGAAAGCATCCACTTCCCTTATATACCTTTCATTTATAGTATTTTTGCCTTGGTGGATCTCTCTCTCATTTAATAAAGGTCTGGAATCTTGGGTTACTAATTGGTGGCATACTAGACACTCCGAAATTTTTTTGAATGATATTCAAGAAAAAAGTATTCTAAAAAAATTCATAGAATTAGAAGAACTCTCGCTCTTGGACGAAATGATAAAGGAATACCCGGAAACACATTTACCAAAGCCTCACCGCGGAATCTACAAAGAAACGATCCAATTGATCAAGATGCACAATGAGAATCGTATGAATACGGTTTTTCATTTCTCGACAAATATAATATCTTTCGTTATTCTAAGTGGTTATTCTATTCTAGGTAATGAAGAACTTGTTATTCTTAACTCTTGGGTTCAAGAATTCCTATATAACTTAAGCGACACAATAAAAGCTTTTTCTATTCTTTTATTAACTGATTTATGTATAGGATTCCATTCGCCACGCGGTTGGGAACTAATGATTGGCTCTGTCTACAAAGATTTTGGATTTGCTCATAATGATCAAATTATATCAGGTCTTGTTTCTACGTTTCCAGTCATTTTAGATACAATTTTAAAATATTGGATCTTTCGCTATTTAAATCGTGTATCTCCGTCACTTGTAGTCATTTATCATTCAATGAATGACTGAAAAATGATAGACCGATTCAATTATAATGTTTGTTACTTTGTACATAAGCAACTTATTCAAAACTGTACTTATTCTTTCTACCCATATGGGGGCTTCCTTCAATGTTCCAGTAAAATTATTTCAGTAAATAGCAGAATCATAGATAGGGAACTATACTAGCGACTTATCTAATTTTATTGTAGAAATTTTCGGGATCAATGATTGGACCATGCAAACTAGAAATAACTTTTCTTGGATAAAGGAAGAGATTACTCGATCTATTTCCGTCTCGCTCATGATATATATAATAACCCGGGCACCCATTTCAAATGCATATCCCATTTTTGCGCAGCAGGGTTATGAAAATCCACGAGAAGCGACCGGCCGTATTGTATGTGCCAATTGCCATTTAGCCAATAAGCCCGTGGATATCGAGGTTCCACAAGCGGTACTTCCTGATACTGTATTTGAAGCAGTTGTTCGAATTCCTTATGATCTGCAACTGAAACAAGTTCTTGCTAATGGTAAAAAAGGAGCGTTGAACGTAGGGGCTGTTCTTATTTTACCTGAGGGGTTTGAATTAGCCCCTCCCGATCGTATTTCGCCCGAGATTAAAGAAAAGATAGGCAATCTATCTTTTCAGAGCTATCGTCCCACTAAAAAAAATATTCTTGTGATAGGTCCTGTTCCTGGTCAGAAATATAGTGAAATCACCTTTCCTATTCTTTCTCCGGACCCCGCTACTAAGAAAGATGTGCACTTCTTAAAATATCCCATATACGTAGGCGGCAACAGGGGACGGGGTCAGATTTATCCCGACGGAAGCAAGAGTAACAATAATGTTTATAATGCTACAGCGTCGGGTATAGTAAGCAAAATCATACGAAAAGAAAAAGGGGGATACGAAATTACCATAGTGGATGCATCGGATGGACGTCAAGCGGTTGATATTATCCCTCCAGGACCAGAACTTCTTGTTTCAGAGGGAGAATCTATCAAACTTGATCAACCAGTAACGAGCAATCCTAATGTGGGTGGATTTGGTCAGGGGGATGCGGAAATAGTACTTCAAGATCCATTACGTGTCCAAGGACTTTTGCTCTTCTTGGCATCTGTTATTTTGGCACAAATATTTTTGGTTCTTAAAAAGAAACAGTTTGAGAAGGTTCAATTGTCCGAAATGAATTTCTAGATACGCAGATTTATCAACACCAAGCTCTAAAAAGAAGCCCATTTTTGTTGGCTATTATTATTATATTATGTTATGTAATTATGGATGATCAAAAAAATTCTGAAAAGCCTCTTTTTTTTTTCTACCCGCGTTCGGGAATTGAATTACTTGTACCGCACTCCTAGTATGTATACTGTGAAGAAGACTATTTGAGTTTACTCCCCTCTTCTTTATTTCTTTGTTTTTTCAATCCAAATGGAAGCGGTATGATTATGTCAATATTGTCAGATTTCAATGTCATAGAATGAATCAATATTTTTCTATTCGATTGGATACTAACAATTAAGAGATAAATAAGCGTAGAATAGAAACCAAAGTATAAAAGAAATGAGAGGACAAAAAGATTCCAGGAGGGATTATTCGTCTTCCTAGTCTTTGACACAAGCAAAGGGCTGGGGACAATTCCTTTTCTTGTGTCGAAATATTACTATTATAATAATTTTTTTTGATCTCATTCGTCATCCTATTCGTAGTTTAAATTTTTTTCTAGGTTTATCATAACCCTTTTTAGATTTATTA